AGGTAAATATCCCGGCGTTACTCCCTATTGGGGTGCTGGCTTTAGGGCGAGTCTGGTTCATGCCTACAAGTAGTGTAGTTCCTTGAGGTTTTGTTTTACACCTCCCGAAGTTGGGGTGGTGTTGGAAATACTTGAAATAATCTAAATAATAGTATTTTGAACATGAAGGGGGCGATAGTTGGAGTGCGGGGGGGGGGTGTGTGGACCGCTGTTATTTTAGGGTTAAAAATTAACATTATTACAATAATTGGTAAGTTTGTGGTGGGTCACCGCTGCTTCAGGGTTGAGAATCAATATGTTGTAATAATGGAAAGTCTGGGGCGGACCGCTGTTATTTTAGGGTTCAAGTAGTTATCTTTCTAAGCTACCAGAAGTTTGTCCTGTTTCCGGGGGTTTTCAGGGGTCTTAGCAACTTCAGGGGTGTAGGGGGGTAGGGGGGTTTTTCGCGCGCAAAAAAGGGGGCATCCTGGGGAAGGTAGAATAAACAAGCACATCCTTATGCACTTGATATCTATTAATGTGGTTCTTCTAATAAAGTTTCGTTACATGGATACTATGTACGGCGAGTGCAAGAAAAATGCTCACCCTTTAAACGTTTCGGTTGGCTGGATGCACTCTGAAATGCCAAGTGAAAGGAAAAAAAAAAAAGAGAACCCCTTACCCGCTGGAGTGAACGCCCGGCTTGCTGGGTAACGAGTCGTATGTATTATCAACATTAACTTATGTAAGCGTCGATGAAAGTGTGGGGAGTGACTCGATTCATGGCCCTGAAGTAGGAACCAAATGCCAGGAATAAATCACGAGGTGAAACCCCCACAATTTTTGTCCCTCACCTTCAATAACCGTTATCATTAAGTAATCACCGGTTGGTAGGCTCTTACTACATAGGGATCTGATGTGAAGAGATTTTGAGTCTTGGTATAACTCGACTGATGAGTGTTGTGTTCGGTCTTAAATCTCGGCTGGCCCCATAGTTCCAGTAATGTAAGGTCAGTGGGGGATTGGGTTCTAGTCTATCTTAGTTAAAAATGTTGTTGAATGAGTGCTATATTACTAGATTAGGTTATTATACATGAATGTCCTAGTTCATTATATAAAATGGTTACTATAAATATATGGTGTTATTACATACATGTACATGAAAACTTTCATTGTACATGCATTGCGGCGCAAAGAATAGTTTAGTGCTAGAATCCTAGCTTTGGGAGTTAGGGGTAGGAGTTGAAATCTCCTTTCTTTGAAGCAGTAGGGGGGATTTTAACCTCCGACGGTCAGTTTACAAGACTGGGGCTCTGGACGCTGAGCTACTAGTGCATTTTCATCCGAGGACTTTATTTTCCATTAAGCCTGCTGTTGGGATTAGGACTAGGAAAAGGGAGAAGTAGATGAGAGATGCTACTTGTCCGATGATAACGAAGGGGTGTTCTACGGGTATCCCTCCAATTCAGGTCAGAATTATCACGTCGGCTACTAAAGACCAAAATAGGAATTGTGTTACAGGGCGAAATATGAGGCTTCGTTGTTTTGAGGTGTGGAGAAAGGGGACGAGCATGAGAACGAGGATGGAGAATAAAAGAGCAAGTACTCCACCAAGCTTGTTTGGAATGGAGCGCAGAATAGCGTAGGCAAAGAGGAAGTATCACTCTGGCTTGATGTGTGGTGGTGTGACGAGCGGGTTTGCAGGCGTGAAGTTGTCCGGGTCTCCTAAGAGATTGGGGGAAAATAGGGCGAGCGAAGCCAGTGCAGTAAGGAGAACTGCAAAGCCTAAGAGGTCTTTGTATGTGAAGTAGGGGTGGAAGGGGACTTTATCAGAGTCTGAGTTTAGTCCGGTGGGGTTGTTTGAGCCCGTTTCGTGGAGAAAGAGTAGATGGATTACTGTTGCGGCCGCAATGATGAATGGGAAAAGGAAGTGGAATGCAAAGAATCGGGTAAGGGTGGCATTGTCTACAGAAAAGCCGCCTCAGATTCACTGGACAAGTGTGCCCCCAACATAAGGGACGGCAGATAAAAGGTTGGTAATGACAGTTGCACCCCAGAATGACATTTGTCCTCAAGGGAGGACGTACCCAACGAAGGCCGTCATTATAACGAGAAGTAGCAGTACAACCCCAATAGTTCATGTTTCTTTATAAAGGTAAGAGCCATAGTATAGACCCCGGCCGATATGAAGGTAAATGCAAATGAAAAAGAATGATGCGCCGTTGGCATGAATGCTTCGGATGAGTCAACCGTAGTTGACGTCTCGACAGATGTGTGCAACGGAGGTGAAGGCAGTAGCAATATCAGATGTGTAGTGTATGGCTAAGAATAAGCCGGTGGCAATCTGGGTTACTAAACAGAGTCCCAAGAGGGACCCAAAGTTTCACCAGACAGAGATGTTTGAGGGGGCTGGGAGATCAACTAAAGCATCGTTTGCGATTTTAAGAAGGGGGTGGGATTTACGGAGATTGGCCATTAGGGTTCTTGTAGTTGAATAACAACGGTGGTTTTTCAAGCCATTAGTCCTGGTTAAAGTCCTGGCAGGAATTATGACTTTTGTTATATATTTAGTTTTATTTTCTCTTGTGTTGGGGTTAGTCGCAGTTGCTTCTAATCCGTCCCCCTACTTTGCTGCTTTGGGGTTAGTTGTGGTAGCTGGCATGGGGTGTGGTGTACTAGTCGGGCATGGGGGGCCATTTTTGTCCTTAGTTCTTTTTCTAATTTACTTGGGCGGGATGTTAGTTGTGTTTGCATATTCAGCAGCGTTAGCTGCTGAGCCACACCCTGAGAGCTGAGGTAGCTGGTCGGTAATGGTGTATGGGGTTGTTTATGTGGCGGGGGTAGTGCTAGTTTCTGGGCTGTTCTGAGGCGGGTGGTATGAATCGTCATGGGTTTTGGTAGATGAGCTGGCCGAATTCTCGGTATTCCGGGGTGATATTGGAGGAGTGGCCTTAATATACTCTTCTGGGGGATGGTTACTGATCATTAGTGCATGGGTGCTGCTTCTTACCCTGTTTGTAGTCCTTGAGTTAACTCGTGGTTTGAGTCGAGGGGCGTTGCGAGCGGTTTAGGGGATGAGTGTTGGGATTATAAGGGCTAGTGTTAAAAGGAAAAGAGTTAGATACGTTTTGATTATCCCTCGTTGGATATTATTTGTAGAAGAAACCAGGGGTAGGTTGGAGGATACAATGGCTTTTGGGCCCGCTTTCTCTAGTCAGGTTTGATCTACTATTTGGTTGGCGATGTCTTGGCCGAGGACTAGGCCCAATTTGGGGGTCAGGCGATGTACGATGGCAGGGAAGAAGCCTAGTATGTTGGAGAAGTTGTGTACGTTTAAGATTGGGGTTGATTTAAACTGCTTGTTGGTTAATATGGCGAGTTCTATAGCAACAAGTAGACCTAGGATTGTAACTGCGAGGGCGGCTAGTTTAAGAAGGGGAGGCATAGATATCACAGGTGTTTTTAGAGGTGTAATGTTTGAGGTAATTAGTAGTCCTGCAATGATGCTGCCTCATGCTAGTCGTTTAAGTGGGTTAATTACTGCTGGGTTGTTCTCGTTAATTGGGGAGAGTGGGCTGAATCGGGGATGGCCCATGGGCACAAAGAAGACTACCCGGAAGCTGTAGATTGCAGTGAAAGATGTGGCCAGGAGAGTAAGGGTTAGGGCTCAGGCGTTTAGGTGGGATGTGTTTAATGCTTCGATGATGGCATCTTTAGAGAAGAAACCGGCCAAGAAGGGGGTACCTGTAAGGGCGAGGCTGCCGATTGTTAGGCAAGATGATGTAAAAGGTGCAAGGTGGTGCATGCCGCCTATTTTTCGGATGTCTTGTTCGTCGTTTAGGCTGTGGATAATAGACCCCGAACAAAGAAACAGTATGGCTTTAAAGAAAGCGTGTGTACAGATGTGAAGAAATGCTAGTTGGGGCTGGTTTAGTCCAATAGTTACCATTATAAGTCCCAACTGGCTTGATGTAGAGAATGCGACGATTTTTTTGATATCATTCTGGGTGAGGGCACAAGTTGCTGTGAATAGAGTCGTAAGGGCACCAAGACAAAGGCAGGTTGTGAGGGCAGTCGGGTTATTTTCCAGAAGGGGGCTCATTCGTACTAGCAGGAAAATGCCGGCAACAACTATTGTGCTAGAATGAAGTAGGGCAGATACCGGTGTAGGACCCTCCATGGCTGAGGGTAGCCAAGGGTGGAGTCCAAACTGAGCCGACTTCCCAGTTGCTGCAACGATTAGTCCGAGGAGGGGGTAGGTCAAGTCCATGTCTTTGGAGGTTGCAAAGATTTGTTGCATTTCCCAGGAGTTCAGGTTTGTTGCTATTCAAGCCATGGCGAAGATAAGCCCGATATCCCCAACACGGTTGTATAGGACTGCTTGGAGTGCTGCAGTGTTAGCGTCCGCCCGTCCGTACCACCACCCGATGAGGAGGAATGATATGATTCCTACACCTTCTCAACCGATAAAGAGTTGAAATATGTTGTTTGCGGTTACTAGAATGATCATGGCAATTAGAAATGTCAGAAGGTACTTAAAAAAGCGGTTCACGTGTGGGTCAGCGTGCATGTACCATGATGCAAACTCTAGAATAGATCAAGTGACGTAAAGGGCGATTGGTGTAAAAATAATCGAATAAAAGTCAAATTTTAGGCTAATGTTAATGTCGAAGGTGTTTGTGTTTATTCAGGTTCAATTAGTAACAATTGTCTCGGCACCTTCATTAAGAAACAGGGCCAGGGGTAAGAGGCTAACAAAGAAAGCTATTTTTACAGCTGTTTTGACATGGGATGTTGCCCATTGGGGGCCCTGGGGCGTTGGACGAATTGTGGTGACCAGGGGGTAGGCTAGTAATGCGAAGATTGTAACCAAGCTTGATGAGATCATTAGGGAGGTGGGGTGCATAGCTGCTACTTGGATTTGCACCAAGAGTTTTTGGTTCCTAAGACCAACGGATGAGCTGTTATCCTTTAGGAGCCCTTCGAGTGAGCCTGGGGGTCCAACCAAGGTCGTGGGAATTAGCAGTTCCCATTGCTGCGAGCCTCTCTCGGTGGGAAAAGGGATTTTAACCCTTATTTCTAGAATCACAATCTAATGTTTTTGTTAAAACTATACCTACAGGCAGTTCAACCTCAGATCAGCTCGGGCTTAAGCACGAGAAGAACAAGAGGAATGAGATGAAGTGCAATAAGAAGGTGCTCTCGGGTGTGTGATGGTTCAAGTGCAATTACATGTGTTGGGAGAGGGCCTCGTTGGGTCATTAAGAACATGTAGAGGCTATAACCGGCTGTGATAAGAGTGCCGGAGCCTGTTAATGCCAGGGTTCATCAGGACCAGTTAAAAAGAGAAGTAATAATTATGAGTTCCCCCATGAGGTTGGGCAACGGAGGTAAGGCGAGGTTAGCTAGGCTAGAGATAAACCATCAAGTGGCCATTAGGGGTAAAGCCACCTGAAGTCCTCGTGCCAAGACCATTGTGCGGCTGTGAGTTCGTTCATAGTTTGTGTTTGCGAGGCAGAAGAGGGCTGAGGAGGTAAGACCATGTGCAATCATAAGTGTAAGTGCTCCTGTGAGACCTCAGGGTGATTGAATGAGAATCCCCCCGGCAACTAAGCCCATGTGGCTGACGGATGAGTAGGCAATTAGGGATTTAAGGTCTGTTTGGCGTAGACAAATTGAGCCGGTCATGATTACACCCCAGAGTGCGAAGACAATGAATGGGTAGCTCAACTCCTTAGTTAAAGGTTCCAGCATTGTTATTATGCGAATTATGCCGTAGCCCCCTAGTTTAAGTAGAACAGCTGCAAGGATTATTGAGCCTGCAATTGGGGCTTCAACGTGTGCTTTAGGTAGCCATAGGTGAACACCATAGAGTGGCATCTTAACCAGGAAGGCTAAAAGACAGCCTGCTCACCATAGTTTGTCTGCGTAGGATGACAGGGCTAGCGGGTCTCCGTAGTGTAGTGTCAGTAATGAGAGAGTCCCGGATGTGTTTTGGAGTAAGAGTAAGGCGACAAGAAGAGGAAGGGAGCCCGCCAGTGTGTAGAAGAGGAAATAGGTCCCTGCATTTAGGCGTTCGGTTTGGTTACCCCAGCGGGTGATGATGATAAGCGTAGGGATGAGAGTAGCCTCAAATATTACGTAAAACATGATTAGCTCGGTGGCGCTAAATGCTAAGATTAGAAAAAATTGGAGTGAGGCGAGAAGTGTAATGTACATGCGTTGCCGGCCGAGGGGCTCAGAAGCTGTGTGCTTCTGGCTCGCCAAAATTATTAACGGAAGAAGCCAGCATGTGAGGACAAGAAGTGGGGTTGACAGGGAGTCGGTGGCTATGAATAGGTTGAGTGAGGATCAGCCGGTTTCTGAGAGGTTTTTTAGTCATGAGAGGCTAATAAGGGAAATGCAGAAGCTATACAATAAAGTTATGGGCCACAGCCAGTTGGGTTTAAGCAGTCAAGCTGTTGGAATTAGCATGAATGTTGGGATGAGAATCTTTAGCATTGGAGGAGGTTTAGGCTTTGTAGTCGGTCGGTCCCATGGGTTCGGGCAGTCGCAACTAGAAGGGCGAGCCCGGCGCTTGCTTCGCAGGCTGAAAATGCAAGGAGGAGCATGGGAGATGCCGAAAAGTTAGTTGAGTCTAGTTGAAGTGTTCACAGAGAGAGGGCAACAAATAGGGATAGTATCATCCCTTCAAGGCACAATAGCGCGGAGAGGAGGTGGAACCGGTGGAATGCCAGGCCTGTTAAACCTAGAAAAAAGGCTGAGGAGAAGGCAAAGTGTGTGGGGGTCATTAAGCGGTTGCGGATTTAAACCACAAGTTTTTGAGCCGAAATCAAATGTTTTTCTTAGACTAACCACCTATTCAGCTCATTCTAGGCCTCCTTGCATTCACTCGTAAATGAGGCCAAGGGTTAGCAGGGATAGGACGGCCGTAGCTCAGGTAAATGTAAGCAGAGGGGATGCTAGCTGGTCTCCCCACGGGAGGGGGAGGAGAAGAGCAATTTCTAAGTCGAAAAGAAGAAAGAGGATTGCGATGAGAAAAAATCGTAGCGAGAAAGGTAGTCGGGCGGAACCTATGGGGTCAAAGCCACACTCGTAAGGTGAGAGTTTCTCATGATCTGGTGTAATTTGGGGGAGTCAGAAGGATACAATGGCAAGTACCGTTGAGAGGAGGGCGGTAATTGTAATGATGGTAAGAAGAAGGCTCATTATCTTCCCTTGGATTTTAACCAAGACCAGGTGATTGGAAGTCACTTATACTAGATTTGATACTAGGAAGATTAAGATCCTCATCAGTAAATAGAGATATAGAGGAAGAGTCAGACGACGTCTACGAAGTGTCAGTATCATGCGGCTGCTTCAAACCCAAAGTGGTGGTCTGATGTAAAATGGTGAAGAATTTGGCGTAGGAGACAGACGGCTAAGAAGGAGGAGCCAACTAAGACGTGAAGTCCGTGGAAGCCGGTGGCAACAAAGAATGTGGCACCGTAAACCCCGTCTGCAATAGTGAAGGGGGCTTCGTGGTATTCAAGGCCCTGGAGGAAGGTGAAGTAACCCCCGAGTAAGATTGTTAGAGCAAGAGATTGAATTGCTTGTTTTCGTTTTCCCTCTATAATGCTATGATGTGCTCATGTTACAGTTACGCCAGAGGCAAGTAGGACTGCTGTGTTTAGAAGTGGGACTTCAAATGGGTCCAAGGGGGTGATCCCTGCTGGTGGTCAGAAGCCGCCTAGGTCAGGGGTAGGTGCCAGGCTCGAGTGATAAAAGGCCCAGAAGAAACCTAGGAAGAATAGAACTTCTGAGGTAATGAACAAGATTATTCCGTATCGGAGGCCTTTTTGAACGGGAGGGGTGTGGTGTCCTTGAAATGTGCCTTCTCGAACAACATCACGTCATCATTGGAAGACTGTTAAAATAAGAAGAACTGTTCCGATAGTTATTAGGGTTGTGGAGTGAAAGTGGAATCAGATAGCAAGGCCAGATGTTATCAATAGGGCAGCAATAGCCCCCGTGAGGGGTCATGGGCTAGGGTCGACTATGTGGTATGGGTGTGCTTGATGGGCCATTAAACGTTTTCTTGTAGGTAGAGACTTAGGAGTAGTACAAAGACGTAGGCTTGAATTATAGCAACGGCTACTTCTAGCAGGGTGAGGAGGAAAAGAACTGTTGTTGTTAAAATAGCAACAACGGGTATAAGGGGAAGAAGAACAAAGGCAGCTGTTGCAATGAGTTGGATAAGCAGGTGGCCTGCTGTGAGGTTCGCTGTAAGTCGAACACCAAGAGCGAGAGGTCGAATAAATAGGCTAATTGTCTCGATGATAATTAGTACGGGAATCAGGAGGGTGGGAGTCCCTTCGGGGAGGAGGTGACCTAAAGCAACTGTTGGTTGGTTTCGCATACCGATAATGACGGTTGCCAGTCAGAGCGGGACTGCGAGGCCGAGGTTAAGTGAGAGCTGAGTTGTAGGTGTGAAGGTGTATGGAAGAAGCCCAAGCATGTTAATAGAGATAAGGTAAAGCATTAGTGAGGCAAATAGAAGCGCTCATTTGTGTCCTCCAGGGTTTAGGGGGAGGAGAAGTTGTGAGGTAAAACCGCTAATAAATCACCCTTGAAGTGAAATTAGGCGGTTGTTTAATCAGCGGGACACAGGGGTTGGGAAGAGCGTTCAGGGCAGGGTAATTGCGAGTGCAATTAGTGGGATACCCAGGAATACGGGGGACATAAATTGGTCAAAGAAGCTTAGTATCATGGTCAGTTTCAGGGTTCTGTTTTAGGTTTTTGTGTGCTTTGGGAGGTTGGCTCATTAGGGTAGGTATGAGCTAAGACTTTTGGGGGAATGATAGTTAATAGGATTATTCAAGAGAAAACCAAAATTGCAAATCAGGGTGCGGGGTTCAGTTGAGGCATGTCGCTAAGGGTGGTTGTTAGGCACCAGTCTTTAGCTTAAAAGGCTAACGCTTGTACTTATTAGCTTCTTAGCGAGGCGTCTTCAATTATTAGCGAAGACCAGTTCTCAAAGTGGTCAAGTGGGACTGCCTCTACAACGACGGGCATAAAGCTATGGTTTGCACCGCAAATTTCGGAGCATTGGCCGTAGAACACGCCGGGTCGGCTAACAATAAAGGTTGCTTGGTTTAACCGTCCAGGTACGGCGTCTACTTTTACGCCCAGGGAAGGGACTGCTCAGGAGTGCAAGACATCTTCAGCTGAAATTAGAACTCGAATTGGAGATTCTACAGGAATTACCATTCGATGGTCTGCTTCCAATAGCCGGAATTGTCCGGGGGTTAGGTCTTGAGTTGGGATTATGTAGGAGTCAAAACCGAGGTCTTGGTAGTCTGTGTATTCGTAGCTTCAGTACCATTGGTGGCCCAAGGCTTTAATTGTCAGGTGGGGGTCGTTAATTTCGTCTATTAAGTATAAAATTCGGAGTGATGGGAGGGCGATGAGAATAAGAATAATAGCTGGGAGAACTGTTCAGATAACCTCAATTTCTTGAGAGTCTAACACAAGCTTGTCGGTTAGTTGGGCCGTGACCATTGCCACAATAATATACAGTACTATTGTGCTGATGAGAATAACAATTATTAAGGCGTGATCATGGAAGTGAAGTAGTTCTTCTATTAGGGGGGAAGCTGCGTCCTGAAATCCCAGTTGTGATGGATGTGCCATTGCGTTTAAGATACGCGGGGGTTGAACCCACAATTCTGCCTTGACAAGGCAGTGTTATAACGTTTTACTAGTATCTTATTGGTGTGTTGTGAAGAAAGTGACAGAGCGGTTATGTGGTTGGCTTGAAACCAATTGATGGGGGTTCAACTCCTCCCTTTCTCGTTAGCCGTTCGAATTTATACGAACTTGAACGAATGCGGGCTCTTCAAATGTGTGGTAGGGTGGAGGGCAGCCGTAAAGTCATTCAATATTAGTTGAAGTTAGTTCTACTGCCCCGACTTCTCGTTTGGCAGTAAATGCTTCTCAAATAATAAATAAAAATAAGATAACAGCAACGAGCGACATTAGCGACCCGATTGATGAGACAGTATTTCAAAGCGTGTATGCATCGGGGTAGTCTGAGTACCGTCGAGGTATTCCTGCTAGACCGAGGAAGTGTTGGGGGAAGAATGTTAAATTGACTCCGACAAACATTAGGCCAAAGTGGACTTTTGTTCATGTAGAGTGGAGGGTGTAGCCTGTAAATAGGGGGAATCAGTGCACAAAGGCGGCAACGATTGCAAATACAGCTCCTATTGATAGGACATAGTGGAAGTGGGCTACTACATAGTATGTGTCATGAAGTACAATATCAAGAGACGAGTTAGCTAAGACAATACCAGTAAGACCTCCGACTGTAAATAGGAAAATAAAGCCTAGAGCTCATAGAAGTGGGGTTTCTCATTTAATGCTTCCCCCGTGGAGGGTTGCGAGTCAGCTAAAGACTTTTACGCCGGTTGGGATGGCAATAATTATTGTGGCTGAGGTAAAGTAAGCTCGTGTGTCTACGTCTATTCCGACTGTAAACATGTGATGGGCCCATACGATGAAGCCCAGGAGTCCAATAGCCATCATAGCTCAGACCATGCCCATGTAGCCAAAGGGTTCTTTCTTACCTGCATAGTATGCAACAATGTGAGAAATTATCCCGAAGCCTGGAAGAATTAAAATGTATACCTCTGGGTGGCCAAAGAATCAGAACAGGTGCTGGTAGAGGATGGGGTCACCTCCTCCAGCAGGATCAAAGAAGGTTGTGTTCAGGTTGCGGTCTGTTAGTAGCATTGTAATGCCAGCGGCTAAGACCGGAAGGGAAAGGAGAAGAAGAACGGCGGTAATTAGTACGGCCCAAACAAACAGTGGGATTTGGTACATAGTGACTGCTGTTGGTTTCATGTTGATAATGGTGGTAATAAAGTTGATTGCCCCTAGAATTGATGAAATTCCGGCAAGGTGAAGGGAAAAGATTGTGAGGTCTACGGATGCCCCGGCGTGTGCTAGGTTTCCAGCTAGTGGGGGATATACAGTTCACCCTGTTCCCGCCCCGGCTTCAACACCTGAAGAGGCCAGGAGAAGCAGGAAGGATGGGGGTAGGAGTCAGAAGCTCATGTTATTTATTCGAGGGAAGGCCATATCGGGGGCCCCAATTATTAATGGGATAAGTCAGTTTCCAAACCCTCCAATCATAATTGGTATTACTATAAAGAAAATTATTACAAAGGCGTGTGCGGTGACGATTACGTTATAAATTTGGTCGTCCCCCAGGAGAGCCCCAGGTTGGCTTAGCTCTGCTCGAATGAGTAGACTTAGGCCTGTCCCCACTATTCCGGCTCAGGCACCAAATACGAGATAGAGGGTGCCGATGTCTTTGTGATTGGTCGAGAAAAATCAACGTGTGATTGCCACAGGTAGGATGGCTGAGTTAAGCGGTGGATTGTAGACCCATAGACAGAGGTGCAAGCCCTCTTCTTATCAAGCCCTGGGGTGTTACATGTTAGATTGCAAATCTAAAGAAGCAGACTAATCGTCTGCCGGGGCTTTTTCCCGCCTTTTAGTTACTAAATTAGGCGGGAAAAAGTAGATAGATGCTCGCTGGATTGGGCGCTTAGCTGTTAACTAAGATTTTGTAGGATCAAGGCCTTCCTATCTAGAAAGGCTTTAGCTTAATTAAAGTGTCTGCTTTGCATGCAGAAGATGTGGGATAGTGTCCCGCAAGTCTTAACAGGGACTGAGAGATTTTCACTCACGCTGACGGCTTTGAAGGCCGTTGGTCTAATTGCTAGCCTAAGTCCCTAAGTGATGAGGAGTGCCACGGCAGCAGGGGCTAGTGGTAAAAGAAGGGTAGTTGCTGCAGTTGAGACGGCGAGGGGGAGGGTAAATTGAGGGGAGTAAAATCGCCAGGGGGCCACACCAACGAGATTGTTAGGGAACATTGTCAGGGTTATTGCGTATGAGAGACGCAGGTAGAAGTAAAGGCTCAAAAGGGCAGTTAATGCAGCAACGGTAGCAAGCGCTGGGAGGTCTTGTTTAGTTAGTTCTTGAAGGATAAATCATTTTGGTATGAACCCAGTGAGTGGTGGAAGGCCGCCGAGGGAAAGCAAAACAAGAGGCGCTAGGGCTGTAAGGGCGGGAGTTTTTGCTCAGGAGATTGCGAGTGCATTAACAGTGGTAGCTTTGTTTACTTTGAAGATGAGAAATGCTGAAAAAGTCATAGTAAAATACGTGAGAAGAGCAAGGAGGCTAAGGAGTGGTGAAAATTGAAGGATAAGTATCATTCAGCCGAGGTGTGCAATCGAGGAGTAGGCAAGGACCTTACGCAGTTGTGTCTGGTTAAGGCCCCCTCACCCGCCCACAAGGGCAGAAAGTAAGCCGATAATGATTAGGGGTGTGGGGTTGGTTGTTTGAATTTGGAGTAATAGAGCAAAGGGTGCAAGCTTTTGTCAGGTCGATAGGATAAGGCCGGTGGTGAGGTCTAAGCCCTGAAGAACCTCGGGGAGTCAAGAGTGCATGGGTGCTAGGCCAATTTTTAGTGCAAGGGCAATCACGACTATTGTAGTGGGAAGTGGGTGGGTTATTTGTTGGATGTCCCATTGTCCGGTAAGTCAGGCGTTGGTGGTGCTAGCAAAGAGGAGGGTGGCGGCTGCTGTGGCCTGTGCTAAAAAGTACTTAGTAGTGGCTTCTACCGCCCGTGGGTGGTGATGTTGGGCTATCAGTGGAATAATGGCCAGTGTATTAATTTCGAGGCCCATTCAAGCCAGAAGTCAGTGCGAGCTTGCAAATGTAAGTGTTGTACCTAGGCCCAAACCAAATAGAAGGGTGGTCAAGATGTAGGGGTTCATTAGCAAAGGCAGGATTTTAACCTACATGGTTGGGGTATGGGCCCAAGAGCTTGCTTAGCTGACTTTACTAGGAAGTGGTGTAGAGGAAGCACGAAGAGTTTTGATCTCTTCAGGTTGGGTTCGATCCCCTTCTTTCTAAGGAGTTGGGGGGACTTTAACCCCCATGATTCACTCTATCAAAGTGGCCCTTTAAATTCAGGCACAGCTCCTGCGCCTACAGCTGTGGTGGGAGGCCAGCAAATGCAATAGGGAGCGCTAAGTGTCAGATAACTAGGGCTAGCGTCAGTGGAAGAAAGTTTTTTCAAATGAGGTGCATAAGTTGGTCATAACGGAACCGCGGGTAGGAGGCTCGGACTCAGAGGAAGACGACTGAGAGAAGAGCTGCTTTGGTTATGATATTGATGCTGGTTAATTCGGGGATGGACGGAATGTGGGAAGCGCCCAGGAAAAGTGTTGCGGATAGAGCATTCATTAGGAGGATGTTTGAGTATTCAGCTAAAAAGAACAGGGCAAAGGGTCCTCCGGCGTACTCTACGTTGAAGCCTGAAACAAGCTCTGACTCCCCTTCTGTCAGGTCGAAAGGTGCACGGTTTGTTTCGGCAAGGGTGGAGATGTATCACATAGCAGCCAGTGGTCAAGCGGGTACCACCAGTCAGATAGCTTCTTGGGCTGTGTTGAAGGTCTGAAGTGTGAAGCCTCCCGTAAAGATAATGATGTTAAGTAAGATGAGTCCGAGGCTCACTTCGTAGGAAATTGTCTGGGCAACAGCCCGTAGTGCCCCCACTAGAGCATACTTTGAATTAGAAGCCCACCCTGACCCAAGGATGGAATAAACTGCAAGGCTAGATAGTGCTAGGATAAATAAAATGCCTAGGTTAAGGTCAACAACAGGATACGGGAAAGGTATGGGGGCTCAAAGTGTAAGGGCTAATGTGAGTGCGAGCATGGGGGCTACGAGGAACAAGACGGGCGAGGCAGTGGAAGGGCGAACGGGCTCTTTAATAAATAGCTTTAGGCCGTCAGCGATGGGTTGAAGGAGGCCGTAAGGCCCAACGATGTTAGGCCCTTTTCGGAGTTGTATGTAGCCTAGTACTTTTCGCTCAAGGAGGGTTAGGAATGCTACGGCTAGTAAAACCGGGACAATAAAGGCTAGTGGGTTAATAATATGCGTAATGAGGGTTGAAATCATAGTTAAGGAGAGGACTTGAACCTCTGTGGAAAGGGCTTAGGTCTTTTGCATTAGCCGGGCTCTGCCACCCCAACTTGCTGTTATCTCCAGCAAAATGGTTATGCCCTTTTGCCTAGTTTAGATTTTTTCATTAGGTGGGGGTGAGGCGTACCTTTAGCATGGGCCCCTTCTTTTCGGTCCTTTCGTACTAGAAAAGATCATGTCATAGATAGAAACTGACCTGGATTACTCCGGTCTGAACTCAGATCACGTAGGACTTTAATCGTTGAACAAACGAACCCTTAATAGCGGCTGCACCATTAGGATGTCCTGATCCAACATCGAGGTCGTAAACCCCCTTGTCGATATGGGCTCTAAAAGGGGATTGCGCTGTTATCCCTAGGGTAACTTGGTTCGTTGATCGGTTTTACCGGATCAGTTTGGTCAGAATTTCTGCTTGTTAGAGCTGTTGCTCTGGCTTGCGGGAGAAGAAGTAACTTAGGGGTGTGCTCCCTTTCCACGTGGGGGTTTTGTATTCCCCATGGTCGCCCCAACCGAAGACATCAAGGCAGGTTCCATTTAGTTCAGGCCCTTAGCTGGGGGTATTTGACATGGTCCACCTGTGTGTCTAAAGCTCCATAGGGTCTTCTCGTCTTATGGTTTCATCCCCGCTTCTGCACGGGGAGATCAATTTCATTGACCAGGGGAAGGAGACAGTTAAGCCCTCGTTATGCCATTCATACAGGTCTTCATTTAAAAGACAAGTGATTACGCTACCTTTGCACGGTCAAAATACCGCGGCCGTTGAACTAAGTTGTCACTGGGCAGGCGGGACCTCTTATACTGTGGTTATGCAAGAGGCGATGTTTTTGGTAAACAGGCGAGGCTTGGGGTATGTTTGCCGAGTTCCTTCTCCCCCTTTTGGTCTTTCCTTTTGGGCACACCAGTGTGGGGTTAACGGGTTTTCATTGGATGTTTTTCTGGCCTAAATTTGTGGTGGTTTCCAATACCCTCTTTGATTGGGGCCGTTAAGATTCGGTGGGGGGTCCGTTCCGATTTACACATGTGCAAGGAGAAAGTGGTTATACTTTCTTATTACTCATATTAGCATAGTCGTTCCTATGTGATGCATAGGAGGGCCTGTTAAATGTGGGGGATTAAGATAAGGTTATCGGTATAACGGGAGGGCTTCATGTCTGAGCTTTAACGCTTTCTGTTAAGGTGGCTGCTTTTAGGCCCACTAAAACATCTGTCCTTATTTGAATATGATCTTTATCCTGCTGGGAAAGTTGTGTCTTGTTTCAAAGGGGCTGTACCCCCTTTGACTAACACCCCTGGTTTCTCGCTGCGTCTGAAGGGTTAAATAAAGTGCATGAGTGGAGAATCCAGGGGGCTGAACTTCTATTCAATTCACAGGCAACCAGCTATAACTAAGTTCGGTAGGTTTGTCACCTCTACTCAAAGCTCTTCCCACTCTTTTGCCACAGAGACGGGTTCGCCCTATAAATAGGCTGTCTTGGAGTAGCTCACTCAGTTTCGGGGTTACAAACTTTAGGTTCTCTTTGCTTGAAAGTGCTAGCTAAATCATGATGCAAAAGGTACGAGCTTTAAGCTCTGCTTCTTTAAGCTTTACTGGGCTTTTTCATCTCTCTTTCAGCTTTCCCTTGCGGTACTTTTTCTATTGCTCCAAATTTCCTTTTTTATCGCCTGGACTTAGGGGGGAGAATGGTTTAGCTACGTGGGTGTTTCGTGCTTTAGGGGTTATGAATGGTGGTTTGTTGTGTTAAGGGGTGGGGCTAGCTAATAGGCGTCAGGGCGATCCGACTTGCACGGACGTCTTCTCGGTGTAAGTGAGATGCTGTATCTATCTTAGCTACGCTCTGATTTTTCCAAGTACACCTTCCGGTACACTTACCATGTTACGACTTTCCTCCCCTTCGCGGGTTGTTGGCTTTTAATTAGATTAGTTCAGGGGGCTTGGGGAGGGTGACGGGCGGTGTGTGCGCGCTTTAGGGCCAGTTTCAGCGGGACGCTCTACTTCCTGCTTACTGCTAAATCCTCCTTCAGCTGCATGTTTCAATGCAACATTCGTGTTTGCTATAATTAGCAAATGTAGCCCATTTCTTCCCCTCTCATTCACTACACCTCGACCTGACGTTTTGGGCTGTGCCAATTTTGCTTACTGTAAATCCTTCACAGGGTAAGCTGACGACGGTGGTATATAGGCGGATAAAACAAGAGAGGGTGAGGTTTAACGGGGGTTATCGGTTCTAGAACAGGCTCCTCTAGGTGGATGTTAAGCACCGCCAAGTCCTTTGGGTTTTAAACTGACGTTCATAATTCCCGGGCGGATATGGAGTGTATAATGCAATCGATGTTTAGGGCTAAGCATAGTGGGGTATCTAATCCCAGTTTGTTCCTTAGCTTTCGTGGGTTCAGGATAGGTAGAGCTACTTTCGTAATTGGGTTTCATACTTTCGGGTGCGTATAACAGCTTTGAAAGCGTTCGGCTCTAGTTTAGTAAATCCCCTAACCACTCTTTACGCCGTTGTTTGTCAACTTGGGCCTCTCGTATAACCGCGGTGGCTGGCACGAGTTTTACCGGCCCTCTTAACCTTAACTAAGTCAAGTTTTCACTTATGGCTTAATATTTATCACTGCTGAGGTCCCTTGAGGGTGTGGCTAAGCAAGGCGTCGTGGGCTAGCTGGGCTTGTGCCTGATACCGGCTCCTAGTTCCCAAGCAGGGAGTTGTGGGCATTCTCACAGGGGGGCGGATACTTGCATGTGTAAGTTTAGTTAAAGTCGACAGTAAAGTCAGGACCAAGCCTTTGTGCCCCCGGGGCTTTCTAGGGCCCATCTTAACATCTTCAGTGTTATGCTTTAATTAAGCTACGTTAGC